GTGCATTCCCCACTTTTTTTGGACAGAATAGACAAAACGTTTTTTTTTTCTTTTGATATCTCCGGAATGATGAACCTAATTTTTAGGAATTGGGGGGGGAAAGGTCCGGAATTAAAAACTTCGGATTCTGAGGAAAAAGAGGCAAAAGAAAAGGAAAAAACAAAGGAGGAGAAAAGGGAAGAGAATGAACGGATAGCAATAGCAGAAAATTGGGATACTATTCTATTTGCTCAAGCAATAAGAGGTTCTATGTTAGTAACACAATCGATTCTTAGAAAATACATCGTATTGCCTTCATTGATAATAGCTAAAAATCTCGGCCGTATGTTATTATTTCAATTCCCCGAGTGGTACGAGGATTGGAAGGAGTGGAATAGAGAAATGCATGTTAAATGCACCTATAATGGTGTTCAATTATCAGAAACAGAATTTCCGAAAGACTGGCTAACAGACGGTATTCAAATAAAGATCCTATTTCCTTTCTGTCTGAAACCTTGGCACAGAGCTAAGCTACGATTCCATCATGGAGATCGAATGAAAAAGAAAGGAAAAAAAGAAAATTTTGGTTTTTTAACAGTCTGGGGGATGGAAACTGAACTACCTTTTGGTTCTCCCCGAAAACGACCTTCCTTTTTTGACCCCATTTGGAAAGAACTCGAAAAAAAAATTAGAAAAGTGAAAAAGAAATGTTTTCTAGTTCTAAGAGCCTTAGGAGAAAGAAAAAAATGGTTTCTAAGGGTCTTAAAAGAAAAAACAAGATGGATTCTCAAAACAGTTCTATTTATAAAAAGAATAATAAAAGAGTTTGCAAAAGTAAATCCAATTTTCTTATTTGGATTGAGGAAAGTATATGAACCGAATGAAAATAGAAAAGATTCTATAATTAGTAATAAGATTAACCATGAATCGATCATTCGAATTAGATCTGTGGATTGGACAAATTATTCACTGACAGAAAAAAAAATGAAGGATCTGGCTGATAGGACAACCACAATCCGAAATAAAATAGAAAGGATTACAAAAGACAAGAGAAAAATATTTCTAACTCCAAATAGAAAGATTAGTCCTAACGAGACAGGTTGTGATGATAAAAGATCGGAATCACAGAAACATATTTGGCAGATATCAAAAAGAGGAGGTGCCCGATTAATACGTAAATGGCACTATTTTATGAAATCTTTCATTGAAAGAATCTATATGGATATCTTTCTATGTAACATTAATATTCCCAGAATAAATGCACAACTTTTCCTTGAATTTGAATCAACAAAAAAAATTATCGACAAAGACATTTACAATGATGAAAGAAATAAAGAAGGAATTGATGAAACAAATCAAAATGCAATTCACTTTATTTCGACTATCAAAAAGTCTCTTTCTAATATTAGTAATAAGAAATCACAGATTTATTGTGACTTATCTTCCTTGTCCCAAGCATATGTATTTTACAATTTATCACAAATCCAAGTTATTAATAAGTATTACTTGAGATCTGTACTTCAATATCGCGGAGTATATCTTTTTCTTAAGGATAGAATAAAGGACCATTTTGGGACACGAGGAATATTGGATGCCAAATCAAGGTCTAAGAAACTTCCGAATTCTGGAATGAATGAATGGAAAAATTGGTTAAGGGGTCATTATCAATACAATTTATCTCAGACTAGATGGTCTAAATTAGTACCGCAAAAATGGCGAAATAGAGTCAATCAACGTCGTATGATTCAAAATAAAGACTCAAAAAAAGATTCATATGAAAAAGAAAAAGACCAATTAATTCATTACGAGAAACAAAATAATTATGTAGTGAACTCATTACCGAGTCAAAAAGAAAAATTTAAAAAACACTACAGATATGATCTTTTATCACATAAATATATTCATTATGAAGACAGGAAGGGCTCATATATTTATGGATCGCCATTCCAAGTAAATGGAGACCGAGAGATTCCATATAATTACAACATGCCTAAACCCGAATCATTTTATGTACCGGGGGGTATAGCTATTAATGATTATCTAGGGGAAGGGTCTATTATTGATACGGGGAAAAATCCGGATAGAAAATATTTGGAGTGGAGAATTCTCAATTTTTTTCTTAGAAAGAATATCGATATTGAGACTTGGACCGATATAGATACTGGAACCAACATTAATAAAAATACTAAGACTGGGACTAATGATTATCAAATAATTGATAAGAAAGATCTTTTTTATCTCACGATTCATCAAGAAATCAACCCATCCAATCAAAAAAAAAGGTTTTTTTTTGATTGGATGGGAATGAATGAAGAAATGCTACATCGTCCCATATCGAATCTAGAACCCTGGTTCTTCTCAGAATTTGTGCTACTTTATGATGCATATAAGATTAAACCGTGGATCATACCAATCAAATTACTTATTTTCAATTTGAATGGAAATGAAAACATTAGTGAAAATAAAAACATCAACAGAAATCAAAAAAAGGATCTTCGTCTATCATCTAATCAAAAAGAATATCTTGAATTAGAGAATCGAAATCAAGAAGAAAAAGAACAGCTGGGTCAAGGGAATCTTGGATCAGATCCACGAAACCGACAAAAAGATCTTGAAAAAGATTCCGCGGAATCAGACATTAAAAAACGTAGAAAGAAAAGACAATCCAAGAGCAATAAGGAAGCGGAACTAGATTTCTTCCTGAAAAGGTATTTGCTTTTTCAATTGAGATGGGATGATCCTTTGAATCAAAGAATGATCAATAATATCAAGGTATATTGTCTCCTGCTTAGGCTGATAAATCCAAGGGAAATTGCTATATCCTCTATTCAAAGAGGAGAAATGCGCCTGGATGTAATGCTGATTCAGAAGGATCTAACTCTTACAGAATTGATAAAAAGGGGAATATTGATTATCGAACCGGTTCGTCTGTCTATAAAATGGGATGGACAATGGATTATGTATCAAACCATAAGTATTTCATTGGTCCATAAGAATAAGTACCAAACTAATCGAATATGCCGAGAAAAAAAATATGTTGATGAAGATTATTTCGATAGATCCATTGCACAACATGGAAAGGTACTTGTGAATGGAGATGAAAATAATTATGCTTTGGTTGTTCCTGAAAATATTCCATCTCCTAGACGTCGTAGAGAATTGAGAATTCTAATTTGTTTGAATTCCGAGAATGAGAATGTTGTGAATAGAAATTCAGTATTTTTCAATGGCAACAACGTAAGGAACTGTGTGCAATTTTTGGATGAGGACAAGCATTTTGATACAGATATAAATAAATTTATCCAATTCAAATTGTTTCTTTGGCCCAATTATCGATTAGAAGATTTAGCTTGTATGAATCGCTACTGGTTTGATACCAATAATGGCAGTCGTTTCAGTATGTCAAGGATACATATGTATCCACGAGTCAGAATTAGTTGATGGTAGATTTCCTATATATCTATATCACGTGTCATATCCGGTATATAAAGGTATACAAATGTACACACACGTTGTGTTACATTAGATTCTGATACATGATACTGATTCAATGATGTATCATATCAATTGGATCTAGGAATGAATCGGCAGAATTTTCTTAAGTCCCAATCATTCCCTTTTGTGGGTGTAGAAATGTACCATCTCCTTCTATCGAATCCAATTTTCAATTGGATTCGATAGAAAGTAGTCTATGAATAAATCCAGATTATTTTATTGTGTGTACCAGATCTAAATGACTGGCATTATTATTATTCCTGATCGGTAAAATCCATATCTGTGGAAAAGAAAGAAAAAAAGAGAGAGAGAGAAGAATTCTTTTTATGGTAAAAAATTCATTCATCTCAGTTATTCCGCAAGAAGAAAAAGAAAAAAACAAAGGGTCTGTTGAATTTCAAGTATTCAGTTTCACCAATAAGATACGGAGACTTACTTCACATTTGGAATTGCACAGAAAAGACTATTTATCTCAGAGAGGTCTTCGGAAAATTCTGGGAAAACGTCAACGTATACTGGCTTATTTGTCAAAGAAAAATAGAGTACGTTATAAAGAATTAATTGGTCAGTTGGATATTCGGGAACCAAAAACTCGTTAATTTGAAAATTCGTTTGAATGCTTTATTAGATCTTGAATTTTGATGAACCTCGTTTCGTTTTCAGCAATTCATGAAATAATGAATCGGGGAAGAAAACATATGACTGTACCGGATATAAGAAAAGACTTCATGATAGTCAATATGGGTCCTCACCACCCATCAATGCATGGTGTTCTTCGACTCATCGTTACTCTAGATGGTGAAGATGTTATTGATTGTGAACCCGTATTGGGTTATTTACACAGAGGGATGGAAAAAATTGCGGAAAACCGAACAATTATACAGTATCTACCTTACGTAACACGTTGGGATTATTTAGCTACTATGTTCACAGAGGCAATAACGGTAAATGCACCAGAACAATTGGGAAATATTCAAGTACCTAAAAGAGCCAGCTATATCAGAGTCATTATGCTGGAGTTGAGTCGTATAGCTTCTCATTTGTTATGGCTTGGGCCTTTTATGGCGGATATCGGTGCACAGACTCCTTTCTTCTATATTTTCAGAGAGAGGGAATTGCTATATGATCTATTCGAAGCTGCCACAGGTATGCGAATGATGCATAATTATTTCCGTATCGGGGGAGTAGCTGCTGATCTACCTCATGGCTGGATAGATAAATGTTTGGATTTCTGCGATTATTCTTTAACAGGAGTTGTTGAATATCAAAAGCTTATTACGCGGAATCCCATTTTTTTGGAACGAGTTGAAGGAGTGGGCATTATTGGTGGAGAGGAAGCAATAAATTGGGGTTTATCAGGACCAATGCTACGAGCCTCCGGAATGCAATGGGATCTTCGTAAAGTTGATCATTATGAGTGTTACGATGAATTCGATTGGGAAGTCCAATGGCAAAAAGAAGGAGACTCATTAGCTCGTTATTTAGTACGAATCAGTGAAATGGCGGAATCCATAAAAATTATTCAA